TAATGAGGAGTGAACTTTATGATAAAGAAGAGAAGGACCAACCGATATACAGAAGTCTATGCTATAGCCCAATATATATCTATGTCTGCTCATAAAGCGCGAAGAGTAATTGATCAAATTCGTGGACGTTCATATGCGGAAACGCTTATTATACTAGAACTCATGCCGTATCGAGCATGTTATCCAATTTTAAAATTGGTTTATTCTGCAGCAGCAAATGCTAATCACAATATGCGCTTCAACGAAGCAAATTTAATAATTAGTAAAGCTGAAGTCAACGAGGGCAACACTGTGAAAAAATTAAAACCTCGAGCTCGAGGACGGGGTTATCCGATAAAAAGACCCACTTGTCATATAACTATTGTACTGAAAGATTTAGATGTAGAGGAAGAATATTTAGATTCATTTGCATTTGAAGATAAATATATTCACAAAAAATAGACCATATTATGTTTAAAAAAACTGAATAAAAAAAAAAAAAATAAGTACAAGAGGTCATCATATGTATAGTAATACTAGTGGAGGATTATGGGACAAAAAATAAATCCGCTTGGTTTCAGACTTGGTGCAACCCAAGGTCATCATTCCCTTTGGTTTGCACAACCAAAAAATTATTCCGAGGATCTACAAGAAGATCAAAAAATACGAGATTGTATCAAGAATTATATAAAAAAAAATATGAAAATTTTTTCTAGTGTCGAGGGAATTGCATGTATAGAGATTCAAAAAAGAATCGACTTGATTCAAGTCATAATCTATATGGGATTCCCAAAGTTATTAATAGAACATCAAAAAATCGAAGAATTACAGATGAATATACAAAAAGAACTTAATTCTGTGAACCGTAAACTAAACATGGCTATTACAAGAATTGCAAATCCTTACGGACACCCTAATATTCTTGCAGAATTTATAGCCGGACAATTAAAAAATAGAGTGTCATTCCGCAAAGCAATGAAAAAAGCTATTGAATTAACTGAACAGGCAGGTACAAAAGGAATTCAAATACAAATTGCAGGGCGTATCGACGGAAAAGAAATTGCACGTGTCGAATGGATCAGAGAAGGTAGGGTGCCTCTACAAACCATTAAGGCTAAAATTGATTACTGTTCCTATACAGTTCGAACTATCTATGGGGCTTTAGGTATCAAAATTTGGATATTTGTAGACGAGTAATAATAAGCCTTTACTTAACTTATCTTTAGTTTAGGTCTATCAGGTAATAGAATAGAACAAAAAAAATTCTTTCATTCTTTTTTTTGTCTGTTAAATCAAAACAAATAATTCTATAAGGTTGAATAAAAATTCCATTAATCATTTGATTCGATATAATTGCTATGCTTAGTGTGTGACTCGTTGGTTTTTTTAGGGTTAGATTCAAAAAAAATACCAGCCCATAGTATGAACTAATAACCAACTCATCGTTTCGCATTATCTGGATATAAAGAACCAGTCGAGATATGATATATTGGTCATATCATTGTAGCAACTGAAATCTTTTTTGGATAAAAAAAACCAATTTGATTCGGGGTTGTGAAACAATAAAAGTAAAGTATATGGATAAATGGAAAGGTGAGAGAAAGAAAGAAAAAAAAAAAAGATCTATGATATAGAATTCCAATATGTAAGGTGGATGATTCATCTCATAAAGGGAAATGTAATAAAGCATTAATTGAAATTGATCCCTAATTAAACAAAATCGTTCTTATAGAACAATAAAATCAAGAGCCCCGAGTCAATAAAGACTGAGAGTATTGACTCAAGAACAAATTTCATTAGAGGCTCCGTTGTAAAATCCAGACCTAACCATTAATCGCGAAGCGATGGGAACGACAGAACCCGTGAGTGCATAAGATTCTATTGAAAATGAATCCTAATGGTTCATAGGGTAGGATGGCGGAATGAACTAGGGACCAATTCATCTATTCTGAAAAGTCATGCCATGAACTAATCTGATAAACTGAATATTAAATTAGAGTAAATATTCGCCCGCGAAAATTTTTATTTTTTGGATTTCAAAATTGTAGTCGATCCAATATGATTATGATAATAAAAGGCAAAACAAACTAAAGATTTGTTATAACCTTATAATAACACAAAATTTTTTATATTTTATAAATCGAATGCATATTTAGTTATATCTCAAAAAAGATATATCAATTTCTAATAGATTATCAAAGACTCTCATGATTCAATATATTGTTTCAATATATTATTCATTAAATACATGTATATTAGTTTATAATCGTTTCGTTCGCGAGGAGCTGGATGAGAAGAAAATCTCATGTCCAGTTCTGTAGTAGAGATGGAAGTAATAAAGAACCATCAACTATAACCCCAAAAGAACCCGATTCCGTAAACACCATAGGGGAAGAATGAAAGGAATATCTTATCGAGGTAATCATATTTGCTTCGGTAGATATGCCCTTCAAGCGCTTGAACCTGCTTGGATCACATCTAGACAAATAGAAGCAGGGCGACGAGCAATGACACGAAACGCACGCCGCGGCGGAAAAATATGGGTACGTATATTTCCAGACAAACCAATTACAGTAAGACCTACAGAAACACGTATGGGTTCAGGAAAAGGATCTCCTGAATATTGGGTAGCTGTCGTTAAACCAGGTAGAATACTTTATGAAATGAGCGGAGTACCAGAAAATATAGCCAGAAAAGCTATTGCAATAGCGGCATCCAAAATGCCTATACGAACTCAATTCATTATTTCAGGATAGGAATGTAGAACCAAAAGAAAGAGGTTTTTCGGATGAAAAAAAACAATTGCAGGTTTCTTTTTTTGTTTTGGATAAACAATATTTCTTTTTTTTTTTTACTTAGCCCTTTGCCTTTGCATTGAAAAAACAGATAAAAAACGATATGATTCAACCTCAAACCCATTTGAATGTAGCGGATAATAGCGGAGCCAGAAAATTGATGTGTATTCGAATCATAGGAGCTAGTAATCGACGATATGCTAAGATTGGTGACGTTGTTGTTGCTGTAATCAAGGAAGCAATACCAAATACACCGCTAGAAAGATCAGAAGTGATCAGAGCCGTAATTGTACGTACTTGTAAAGAACTCAAACGCGACAATGGTATGATAATACGATATGATGACAATGCTGCAGTTGTTATTGATCAAGAAAGAAATCCAAAAGGAACTCGAATTTTTGGCGCAATCGCCCGGGAATTAAGACAATTAAATTTCACTAAAATAGTTTCGTTAGCGCCTGAAGTATTGTAAGATGAAACTATAATAGAGCTTTTAGTATTTGAATTAAATTGATTAAATTAATTAGTAGATTTAGATTAATTAGGAGATTGTTTGTGTCTCACGTATATGCCTTTAATATTTCATAAATATTTAATAATTCAGAAAAAAAAAGAGCATGTTGATTATATCAAAATTCGGGGACAACAAAAATCTTAGTTTCTTATGAGTAAAGACACTATTGCTAACATACTAACTTCTATACGAAATGCTGACATGAATAAAAAAAGAACAGTTCGAATACCATATACTAACATCACTGAAAACATTCTTAAAATCCTTTTACGAGAAGGTTTTATTGAAAACATGAGGAAACATCAGGAAAGCAACAATCTTTTTTTTGTTTTAACCCTACGACATAGAAGGAAAAGGAATAGGAAAGGACCAGATAAAACTGTTTTAAATTTAAAACGGATCAGTCGACCCGGTCTACGAATCTATTCTAACTATCAACGAATCCCAAGAATTTTAGGCGGGATGGGAATTGTAATTCTTTCTACTTCTCGGGGTATAATGACAGACAGAGAAGCTCGACTAGAAGGAATCGGTGGAGAAATTTTGTGCTATATATGGTAATCTTTTCGGATATTCGAATTATATATGTATATGGAACTTTCGTATTTGTGAAAAAAGAGAAAGGGTGGGTTTCTAATATTACACCTCGCACATTAGTTGATACCCTCAAGTGAACGAACAAAAAAAGATTCATTAAGGTTTAATTTCTGAATCACTTCCCAATGGTATTAGTGATTAGGTGATTTTCTCAATTTCAACATTCATTTCGTGGAGATACAATTCGAAATTCAAAATTTCAAGAAACTTATTTTCTTCAAATAAAGAGATTAAGAATTAAGTTAAGGAATGACAAATATGAAAATAAGGGCCTCCGTCCGTAAAATTTGTGAAAAATGTCGACTGATCCGTAGGCGAGGACGAATTATAGTAATTTGTTCCAACCCAAGACATAAACAAAGACAAGGATAAATAATTTTTAGAAAAAAAAAAGGGGGGGAAGGAAACTCCATAAATCTAAAAGACCCAATATCCAACTAAATACTAAATAAAATAAAAATAAATAAAGGATCTGTTTTGACATCAAATGGATATATCCATATATCTCTGGCTTAGATTTATGAGATGACAAAATATGGCAAAACCTCTACCAAGAATTGGTTCACGTAAGAATAGACATATGGGTTCACGTAAAAATGTACGTAGAATACCAAAGGGAGTTATTCATGTCCAAGCAAGTTTCAACAATACTATTGTGACTGTTACAGATGTACGGGGGCGGGTAATTTCTTGGTCCTCCGCCGGTACTTGCGGATTCAAAGGTACAAAAAGAGGGACACCATTTGCCGCTCAAACCGCAGCAGGAAATGCTATTCGGACAGTAGTGGATCAGGGTATGCAACGAGCAGAAGTCATGATAAAAGGCCCCGGTCTCGGAAGAGATGCGGCATTAAGAGCTATTCGCAGAAGTGGTATACTATTAAGTTTCATACGAGACGTAACTCCTATGCCACATAATGGCTGCAGGCCCCCTAAAAAAAGACGTGTGTAAAAATAAACATTGAAAATATTTCAAGAGAAATAAATAATTCAATGATTTGATCAAATAATATGGGTCAAGAGAAAGTAACAGTATCTACTCGGCCACTACAGTGGAAGTGTGTTGAATCAAGAGCAGACAGTAAACGTCTTTATTATGGACGCTTTCTTCTGGC